GTTAATGTAGCTTAAATTTTTACTAAAGCAAGACACTGAAAATGTCTAGATGGGCATAAACCGCCCCATCAACACAAAGGTTTGGTCCCAGCCTTTCTATTAGTTCTTAACAGACTTACACATGCAAGCATCTACATCCCGGTGAAAATGCCCTCTAAATCACAAAGATTAAAAGGAGCAGGTATCAAGCACGCTATATTAGCAGCTCATAACGCCTTGCTTAGCCACACCCCCACGGGACACAGCAGTGATAAAAATTAAGCTATGAACGAAAGTTTGACTAAGTTATGTTAATTAGGGTTGGTAAACTTCGTGCCAGCCACCGCGGTCATACGATTGACCCGAATTAATAGAAGTACGGCGTAAAGGGTGTTAAAGAACTATACAAAATAAAGTTAAGCCTTAATTAAGCTGTAAAAAGCCATAATTAAAATTAAACTAAACTACGAAAGTGACTTTAATGAAATCTGACTACACGACAACTAAGACCCAAACTGGGATTAGATACCCCACTATGCTTAGTCGTAAACCTAAGTAGTCTCAAAACAAGACTATTCGCCAGAGTACTACTAGCAACAGCCTAAAACTCAAGGGACTTGGCGGTGCTTCATATCCCTCTAGAGGAGCCTGTTCTATAATCGATAAACCCCGATCAACCTCACCAACCCTTGCTACTTCAGTCTATATACCGCCATCTTCAGCAAACCCTAAAAAGGAATGAAAGTAAGCATAATTACCTTACATAAAAACGTTAGGTCAAGGTGTAACTTATGGGGTGGGAAGAAATGGGCTACATTTTCTATACTAAGAACATCCTTACATCCACACGAAAGTTTTTATGAAACTTAAAAACTAAAGGAGGATTTAGCAGTAAATTAAGAATAGAGTGCTTAATTGAATAAGGCCATGAAGCACGCACACACCGCCCGTCACCCTCCTCAAGCACCATCGCTTAAGCCCCAGCTAACTAACATATGCTAAGCAACTCTGCGAGAGGAGACAAGTCGTAACAAGGTAAGCATACTGGAAAGTGTGCTTGGATAAAACAAGATGTAGCTTAAACAAAGCATTTAGTTTACACCTAGAAGATTCCACAATCCGTGTACATCTTGAACCAATTCTAGCCCAACTCAACCCACCTTGATACTATCAACCCCAATTAAATAAAACATTCACCATACGTCTAAAGTATAGGAGATAGAAATTTAACTCACCACTGGCGCTATAGAGAAAGTACCGTAAGGGAAAGATGAAAGAATATATTAAAAGTAAAAAAAAGCAAAGTTTACCCCTTGTACCTTTTGCATAATGACTTAACTAGCAACAACTTAGCAAAGAGACCTTAAGTTAAGCTACCCGAAACCAGACGAGCTACCTACGAGCAGTAAATAGAACAAACTCATCTATGTGGCAAAATAGTGAGAAGACTTGTAAGTAGAGGTGAAAAGCCTAACGAGCCTGGTAATAGCTGGTTGTCCAAGAAAGGAATCTCAGTTCAACATTAAATAATACTAACAAACACTCTAAGTCTTAACGTATATTTAACTGTTAGTCTAAAAAGGTACAGCTTTTTAGAAATGGGTACAACCTTAACTAGAGAGTAAAATAAACATTATAACCATAGTTGGCCTAAAAGCAGCCATCAATTAAGAAAGCGTTCAAGCTCAACACTAAAATAATGTTTAATCCCAATAATAAATAAATCAACTCCTAGCTTGACTATTGGACTAATCTATATAAACATAGAAGCAATACTGTTAATATGAGTAACAAGAAACCTTTCTCCTCGCACAAGCTTATATCAGTAACTGATAATATACTGATAGTTAACAGCTAATAAATAAAACCCAATGTTAAACTATTTATTAAAAATACTGTTAACCCAACACAGGTGTGCATCAAGGAAAGATTAAAAAAAGTAAAAGGAACTCGGCAAACACAAACCCCGCCTGTTTACCAAAAACATCACCTCTAGCATAACTAGTATTAGAGGCACTGCCTGCCCAGTGACAATCGTTAAACGGCCGCGGTATCCTGACCGTGCAAAGGTAGCATGATCATTTGTTCTTTAAATAAGGACTTGTATGAATGGCCACACGAGGGTTTAACTGTCTCTTACTTTTAATCAGTGAAATTGACCTCCCCGTGAAGAGGCGGGAATAACAAAATAAGACGAGAAGACCCTATGGAGCTTTAATTAACCAACCCAAAAAACTATAAATTTAAACCACCAAGGAATAACAAAACTTTATATGGGTTGACAATTTTGGTTGGGGTGACCTCGGAGTACAAAAAAACCTCCGAGTGATTAAAACCTAGGCTTACCAGCCAAAGTATAATATCACTTATTGATCCAAAAATTTTGATCAACGGAATAAGTTACCCTAGGGATAACAGCGCAATCCTATTCTAGAGTCCATATCGACAATAGGGTTTACGACCTCGATGTTGGATCAGGACATCCTAATGGTGCAGCAACTATTAAGGGCTCGTTTGTTCAACGATTAAAGTCCTACGTGATCTGAGTTCAGACCGGAGTAATCCAGGTCGGTTTCTATCTATTACGCATTTCTCCCAGTACGAAAGGACAAGAGAAATAAGGCCAACCTTAAAAAGGCGCCTTCAAATAATTAATGATTTAATCTTAACTTAACAAACAAGCGCAAACTAAACCTGCCCTAGACCAGGGCTTTGTTGAGGTGGCAGAGTTCGGCAATTGTATAAAACTTAAACTTTTACATCCAGAGGTTCAAATCCTCTCCCCAACAAAATGTTTATAATTAACATCTTAATACTAATGCTCCCCATCCTTCTAGCCGTAGCATTCTTAACACTAGTAGAACGCAAAGTTCTAGGCTACATACAACTCCGAAAAGGACCAAACATCGTAGGCCCATATGGCCTACTCCAACCCTTTGCCGACGCAATCAAACTATTCACTAAAGAACCTATACGACCAGCCACATCCTCCACAACTATATTCATTATCGCACCAATTCTCGCCCTAACCCTAGCCCTCACAATATGATGTCCTCTACCTATACCACACCCCCTCATCAATATAAACCTAGGAGTACTATTTATACTAGCAATATCTAGCTTAGCTGTCTACTCCATCCTTTGATCAGGCTGAGCCTCCAATTCAAAATACGCACTAATCGGAGCTCTCCGAGCAGTAGCACAAACAATCTCATACGAAGTAACACTAGCTATCATCCTCCTATCAGTACTCTTAATAAATGGTTCTTTCACTCTATCCACACTAACTACAACACAAGAACAACTATGACTACTATTACCCTCCTGACCATTAGCCATAATATGATTTATCTCCACTCTAGCAGAAACCAACCGAGCTCCCTTTGACTTAACAGAGGGAGAATCAGAACTCGTATCTGGCTTCAACGTAGAGTATGCAGCAGGACCCTTTGCCCTATTCTTCCTAGCAGAATATGCCAATATCATCATAATAAATATATTCACAACTATCCTCTTCTTAGGGCCATTCCACGACCCTCACACACCAGAACTATACACAACAAATCTTATTCTCAAAACACTACTACTCACAATACTTTTCCTATGAATCCGAGCATCCTACCCGCGCTTCCGATATGATCAACTAATACACCTACTCTGAAAAAACTTTCTTCCTTTAACACTAGCCCTCTGCATATGACATATCTCACTACCCATTATAACAGCGAGCATTCCTCCTCAAACATAACACAAGAAATATGTCTGACAAAAGAATTACTTTGATAGAGTAAATAATAGAGGTTTAAACCCTCTTATTTCTAGAATAATAGGAATCGAACCTACCCCTAAGAATTCAAAGTTCTCCGTGCTACCATATTACACCATAATCTACAGTAAGGTCAGCTAAATAAGCTATCGGGCCCATACCCCGAAAATGTTGGTTTATACCCTTCCCATACTAATAAATCCACCCGTCTTTATCATTATCCTAACAACCCTCATCTTAGGCACAGTAGTTGTAATTACCAGCTCCCACTGACTGTTCGCCTGAATTGGATTTGAAATAAACATAATAGCTATAATCCCCCTTATAATAAATAACCCTAACCCACGAGCCACAGAAGCCTCTACTAAATACTTTCTAACACAAGCCACCGCATCCACACTACTCATAATAGCCGTCATTATTAATTTAATGTACTCCGGCCAATGAACTATTACAAAACTATTTAATCCAACAGCATCCATACTAATAACTATAGCCCTAGCCATAAAACTAGGACTATCCCCTTTCCACTTCTGAGTGCCCGAAGTAACACAAGGCATCCCCCTAATCACAGGCCTAATCCTACTCACATGACAAAAACTCGCACCATTATTAATTCTTTATCAAATTTCACCATCAATCAACCTAAATCTAATACTAACCATATCCCTGCTCTCCATCCTAGTTGGAGGCTGAGGCGGACTAAACCAAACACAACTCCGAAAGATTATAGCCTACTCATCAATTGCCCATATAGGATGAATAACAACCATTCTACTGTATAATCCAACTCTAACCCTACTAAACCTATTAATCTATATCATAATAACCTTCACAATATTCATATTACTCATCCAAAACTCTACCACCACCACACTACTACTATCCCAAACATGAAACAAAATACCCATTACCACAACCCTCACTATACTCACCCTACTCTCTATAGGAGGACTCCCCCCACTCTCAGGATTCATGCCCAAATGAATAATCATCCAAGAACTAACAAAAAACGACACCCTCATCCTACCAACATTCATAGCCATCACAGCACTACTCAACCTATACTTCTACATGCGCCTCACTTACTCCACAGCACTAACCCTATTTCCCACTACAAACAACATAAAAATAAAATGACAATTTCACCCCACAAAACGAATAACACTGCTACCAACAGCAATTGTAATATCTACAATACTCCTACCCCTTACACCAATGCTCTCTATCCTACTATAGAAGTTTAGGTTAAATAGACCAAGAGCCTTCAAAGCCCTAAGTAAGTATAATCCACTTAACTTCTGCCCATAAGGACTGCAAGATCATATCTCACATCGATTGAATGCAAATCAAACACTTTAATTAAGCTAAGTCCTCACTAGATTGGAGGGATACATTTCCCACGAACTTTTAGTTAACAGCTAAATACCCTAGTCAACTGGCTTCAATCTACTTCTCCCGCCGCGAGAAAAAAAAGGCGGGAGAAGTCCCGGCAGGATTGAAGCTGCTTCTTTGAATTTGCAATTCAAAATGACTATTCACTACAGGACTTGGCAAAAAGAGGGCTCTACCTCTGTCTTTAGATTTACAGTCTAATACCTACTCGGCCATTTTACCTATGTTCATAAACCGCTGACTATTCTCAACTAATCATAAAGACATCGGCACTCTATACTTACTATTTGGTGCTTGAGCAGGAATAGTAGGTACAGGCCTAAGCTTATTAATCCGTGCTGAACTAGGCCAACCTGGCACACTAATTGGAGACGATCAAGTTTACAACGTATTAGTAACAGCTCACGCATTCGTAATAATCTTCTTTATAGTTATACCTATCATAATCGGCGGGTTCGGAAACTGACTAGTTCCTTTAATAATCGGATCACCCGATATAGCTTTTCCCCGTATAAATAACATAAGCTTCTGATTACTTCCCCCCTCCTTCCTACTACTAATAGCATCTTCAATAATTGAAGCCGGCGCAGGCACAGGCTGAACTGTATATCCCCCTCTAGCTGGGAACCTAGCACATGCAGGAGCCTCAGTCGACCTTACCATTTTTTCCTTACATTTAGCAGGCGCATCCTCAATCCTAGGAGCTATCAACTTCATCACAACCATCATCAATATAAAACCCCCTGCCATAACTCAGTACCAAACACCCCTATTTGTATGATCAGTTTTAGTTACAGCAGTCTTACTCCTACTATCCCTACCTGTTCTAGCAGCTGGGATTACCATGCTACTAACTGACCGAAACCTAAACACAACCTTCTTTGATCCTGCAGGAGGAGGAGACCCAATCCTATACCAACATCTATTTTGATTTTTCGGCCATCCAGAAGTATATATTCTAATCCTACCAGGTTTCGGAATAATCTCACATATCGTAACTTACTACTCAGGAAAAAAAGAACCTTTCGGATACATGGGAATGGTTTGAGCTATGGTTTCTATCGGATTTCTAGGCTTTATCGTATGAGCCCACCATATATTCACAGTCGGAATAGACGTTGATACACGAGCATACTTTACATCAGCTACCATAATTATCGCCATCCCCACAGGAGTTAAAGTTTTCAGCTGATTAGCAACACTCCATGGAGGAAACATTAAATGATCTCCCGCTTTAATATGAGCCTTAGGCTTCATCTTCCTCTTTACAGTAGGTGGCCTGACCGGTATCGTCCTAGCCAACTCGTCCTTAGACATTGTACTCCACGACACTTATTACGTAGTTGCCCATTTCCACTATGTACTCTCAATAGGAGCCGTCTTTGCCATCATAGGAGGATTCGTCCACTGATTCCCCCTATTCTCAGGATATACACTAAACTCAACATGAGCAAAAATCCACTTTGTAATTATATTCGTAGGTGTAAACCTAACATTCTTCCCTCAACACTTCCTAGGCTTATCCGGTATGCCCCGACGATATTCAGACTACCCAGATGCCTACACAACATGAAATACTATCTCATCAATAGGCTCTTTTATTTCACTAACAGCAGTCATATTAATAATCTTTATTATCTGAGAAGCATTTGCATCTAAACGAGAAGTGCTAGCAGTAGACCTCACCTCTACCAACCTTGAATGACTAAATGGGTGCCCTCCACCATACCACACATTCGAAGAACCAGCATTTGTAAACCCAAAATGATCAAGAAAGGAAGGAATCGAACCTCCTATAATTGGTTTCAAGCCAACACCATAACCACTATGTCTTTCTCCATAAACGAGATATTAGTAAAACCTTACATAACTTTGTCAAAGTTAAGTCACAAGTGAAAATCCTGTATATCTCTATGGCATATCCTTTCCAACTAGGTTTCCAAGACGCAACATCACCTATTATAGAAGAACTACTACATTTTCACGACCACACATTAATAATCGTCTTCCTGATTAGCTCCTTAGTCCTATATATTATCACCCTAATACTCACAACTAAACTAACACATACTAGTACAATAGATGCCCAAGAAGTAGAAACTATTTGAACTATTCTCCCAGCTATTATTCTAATCCTAATCGCCCTCCCCTCACTACGAATTCTCTACATAATAGACGAGATTAATAATCCCTCCCTTACAGTTAAAACAATAGGTCACCAATGATACTGAAGCTACGAGTATACTGACTATGAAGATCTAAACTTCGATTCATATATGATTCCAACATCAGATCTAAAACCCGGGGAACTACGACTACTAGAAGTGGATAACCGAATAGTACTGCCTATAGAAATAACAATCCGAATATTAGTGTCCTCCGAAGATGTACTACACTCATGAGCTGTACCCTCTCTAGGACTAAAAACAGATGCTATTCCCGGACGCCTGAATCAAACAACTCTAATATCAACCCGACCAGGGTTATTTTACGGACAATGTTCAGAAATCTGTGGCTCCAACCATAGCTTTATACCAATTGTTCTCGAACTAGTACCTTTAGAGAATTTTGAAAAATGATCTACATCTATACTATAATTTCATTAAGAAGCTAAACTAGCATTAACCTTTTAAGTTAAAGATTGAAAGCCCAAACTTTCCTTAATGATATGCCACAACTAGACACATCAACATGACTTCTTGTCATCTTATCAATACTCTTATCCCTTTTCGCATTACTCCAACTAAAAATCTCAAAACACCTTTATTATCCTGACCCTAAAGCAACAATTAAGCCACAAAAACAACAAACCCCCTGAAATATTACATGAACGAAAATCTATTTGCCTCTTTCACGGTCCCAGTAATATTAGGTATCCCCATTACCACTTTAATCATTATATTCCCCACTATCCTATTCCCCACACCAAACCGACTAATTAACAACCGCGCAATTTCCATCCAACAATGACTAACCAAACTTACGTCAAAACAACTAATAAGTACACATAGCCCTAAAGGCCAAACCTGATCTCTAATACTCATTTCACTCCTTCTATTTATTGCTTCTACAAACCTTCTCGGAATGTTACCCCACTCATTTACACCTACCACACAACTCTCAATAAACATTGGAATAGCCATTCCTCTATGGGCTGGTACAGTTATTACAGGCTTCCGTAATAAAACAAAAATATCCTTAGCCCATCTCCTACCACAAGGCACACCCACCTTTCTTATCCCTATATTAGTCATTATCGAAACTATTAGCCTATTCATTCAACCAATAGCACTAGCCGTACGACTAACTGCCAATATTACAGCAGGGCACCTACTAATACATCTAATTGGAAAAACAACCCTTGTATTAATAAGTATCAACCTACCCGTAGCCTTCATTACATTCACAATTCTCATCCTACTAACTATTCTTGAATTCGCTGTTGCCCTAATTCAAGCTTACGTATTCACCCTTCTAGTAAGCCTATACCTGCATGATAACACATAATGACCCACCAAACCCATTCATATCATATAGTGAATCCCAGCCCTTGACCCCTTACAGGAGCCTTATCAGCACTCTTAATAACATCAGGACTAATCATATGATTCCACTTTAACTCAATTGTCCTACTTGCTCTAGGTCTACTGACAATTATCCTAACAGTATCTCAATGATGACGAGATATTATCCGAGAAAGCACCTTTCAAGGTCACCATACACCAACAGTTCAAAAAGGACTTCGATACGGGATGATCCTGTTCATTCTGTCCGAAGTCCTATTCTTTACAGGCTTTTTCTGAGCCTTCTATCACTCAAGCCTTGCCCCTACCCCCGAACTAGGCGGATGTTGACCTCCAACAGGAATTCACCCTCTCAACCCCCTAGAAGTTCCACTCCTTAATACCTCTATCTTACTAGCTTCTGGCGTGTCCATTACTTGAGCTCATCATAGCCTCATAGAAGGAAACCGCAAACACATACTCCAAGCCCTCTTCATCACAATCACACTCGGCATTTACTTCACCCTACTACAAGCATCAGAATATTATGAAGCCCCTTTCACAATCTCAGACGGGATTTATGGATCTACATTTTTCGTAGCCACTGGCTTCCATGGACTGCATGTCATCATCGGATCTACCTTCCTCATTGTCTGCTTCTTACGCCAAATAAAATTTCACTTTACATCAAGCCATCATTTCGGCTTCGAAGCCGCTGCCTGATATTGACATTTCGTAGACGTCGTATGACTATTCCTCTACGTATCTATCTATTGATGAGGCTCTTAGCTCTTTTAGTATTAACAAGTACAACTGACTTCCAATCAGTTAGTTTCGGTACACCCCGAAAAAGAACAATAAACCTTTTGTTAACATTACTAACAAATATAACCCTAGCCCTGTTACTTGTAATTATCGCTTTCTGACTACCCCAACTAAACACATATGCAGAAAAAACAAGCCCTTACGAATGCGGGTTTGACCCTATAGGATCCGCTCGTCTACCCTTCTCTATAAAATTCTTCCTAGTAGCAATCACTTTTCTTCTCTTCGACCTAGAAATTGCTCTCCTACTCCCGCTCCCCTGAGCAATCCAAACAAACAACCTAAATACAATACTCATCATAGCCTTATTCCTAATTTCCCTACTAGCAGCCAGCCTTACCTACGAATGAACCCAAAAAGGTCTAGAATGGGCCGAATATGGTATTTAGTTTAAAACAAAACAAGTGATTTCGACTCACTAGACTGCGATCCAAACTCACAAGTACCAAGTGACCCTAATTCAAATAAATATCATTGTAGCCTTTACCCTGTCTCTCATAGGTCTACTAATATATCGATCCCACTTAATATCCGCACTACTTTGTATAGAGGGTATAATACTATCACTATTCACCTTAGCAGCCCTCACAATCTTAAACTCACACTTCACTCTAGCTACTATAATACCAATCATCCTTCTAGTATTCGCAGCCTGTGAAGCAGCCATTGGACTAGCTTTACTAGTCATAATTTCCAATACATACGGCACTGACTATGTACAAAACCTTAACCTCCTCCAATGCTAAAATTTATCATTCCCACTATCATACTAATACCCCTAACCTGACTATCAAAAGGCAACTACATTTGAATTAACTCTACAACCCACAGCTTACTAATTAGCTTCACAAGCCTCCTCCTCCTTAACCAATTTAATGATAACAGCCTTAACTACTCCCTAACATTCTTCTCTGACTCCCTTTCCACACCACTTCTAATATTAACAATATGACTCCTCCCCTTAATATTAATAGCAAGTCAATTTCATCTCCTCAAAGAGTCCCTCATTCGAAAAAAACTTTACATTACAATACTAATTATATTACAAGCACTTCTAATCATAACATTCACCGCCACAGAACTAATCTTATTCTACATTATATTCGAAGCTACACTAGTCCCAACCCTTATTATCATTACCCGTTGAGGCAATCAAACAGAACGACTCAACGCAGGGCTTTACTTCCTATTCTACACATTAATTGGATCTCTCCCATTACTAGTAGCACTAACATACCTACAAAACACAATAGGAACCCTAAATTTCCTCCTACTACAACACTGAACTCAACCACTATCCTCATCCTGATCTAATACTTTAATATGATTAGCCTGCATGATAGCCTTTCTAGTAAAAATACCCCTCTACGGACTACACCTCTGACTACCTAAAGCGCACGTGGAAGCCCCAATTGCAGGCTCAATAGTTCTTGCAGCCGTACTTCTAAAACTAGGGGGATATGGCATACTACGAATTACATCACTACTCAACCCCTTAACAGAACACATAGCTTACCCCTTTCTTATACTATCCCTATGAGGAATGATCATAACTAGCTCTATCTGTCTACGCCAAACAGACCTAAAATCACTCATCGCATACTCTTCAGTCAGCCACATAGCACTCGTCATCGCAGCCATCCTTATTCAAACACCCTTAAGTTACATAGGAGCCACCGCCCTAATAATTGCTCACGGCCTAACATCCTCTATATTATTCTGCCTAGCTAATTCGAACTACGAACGAACTCACAGTCGAACTATAATTTTAGCACGAGGCCTACAAATCTTTCTTCCACTAATAGCCACTTGATGATTACTAGCAAGTCTTACAAACCTTGCCCTACCTCCCACTATTAATCTAATCGGAGAACTACTCGTAGTCATATCAACTTTCTCATGATCAAACCTTACCATTATTTTAATAGGAACAAACATCGTAATTACAGCTCTATACTCCCTATATATGCTAATCATAACACAACGCGGCAAACACACACACCATATCAATAATCTCACCCCCTCCTTCACACGAGAACATGCTCTAATAGCCCTACACATCATACCCCTACTACTTCTATCCCTAAACCCTAAAATCATCCTAGGCCTCCTTTACTGTAAATATAATTTAACAAAAATACTAGTTTGTGACACTAGCAATAGAAGATAAAATCTTCTTATTTACCGAAAAAGTACTGCACGAACTGCTAATTCATGCTCCCACACCTAACACTGTGGCTTTTTTAAACTTTTAAAGGATAGAAGTTATCCATTGGTCTTAGGAACCAAAAACTTGGTGCAACTCCAAATAAAAGTAATAAACCTATTTACTTCCTTCACTCTACTCACACTATTAATCCTAACAACTCCCATTCTAGCATCTTACACCAACTTCTACAAAAGCAGTAAATACCAACACTATGTAAAATCCATTACCTTTTGTGCCTTTATTATCAGCTTAATCCCAGCAATAATATATATTCACACAAACCAAGAGACACTCATTTCAAACTGACACTGAATTACAATCCAAACCCTTAAATTAACACTCAGCTTTAAAATAGACCACTTCTCACTCATATTCGTACCCGTAGCACTATTCATCACATGATCTATCATAGAATTCTCAATATGATATATACACTCCGACCCCTATATCAACCAATTCTTTAAATACCTTCTCCTTTTCCTTATCACCATACTCATCCTAGTAACAGCCAACAACCTCTTCCAACTCTTCATCGGATGGGAAGGAGTGGGCATCATATCATTTCTACTCATTGGCTGATGATTCGGACGAACAGACGCAAATACAGCTGCCCTTCAAGCAATCCTATATAACCGTATTGGAGATATTGGCTTTTTTCTATCAATAGCATGATTCTTATTCAACACAAACACATGAGATCTACAACAAATCTTCATACTCAACCAGAACCCCCTAAATCTTCCCCTTATAGGACTCGTACTAGCTGCAGCTGGAAAATCAGCCCAATTTGGCCTCCACCCCTGACTCCCCTCAGCAATAGAAGGTCCTACACCAGTTTCAGCTCTACTTCACTCAAGTACAATAGTTGTAGCAGGAATTTTCCTACTTATCCGCTTCCACCCCCTATTAGAAAACAACAAATTTATCCAGACAATAGCCCTTTCCCTAGGCGCCCTCACTACCCTATTTACAGCTATCTGTGCTCTCACACAAAACGACATCAAAAAAATCATTGCTTTCTCCACTTCAAGCCAGTTAGGATTAATAATAGTAACTATCGGCCTCAACCAACCCCACCTGGCATTCCTCCACATCTGCACACATGCTTTCTTCAAAGCTATGCTATTCCTATGTTCTGGCTCTATCATCCACAACTTAAATAACGAACAAGATATTCGAAAAATAGGAGGACTATACAAAATCCTTCCCTTTACTACAACAGCCCTTATTGTAGGATGCCTCGCACTAACAGGAATACCATTCCTAACCGGATTCTACTCTAAAGACCCTATCATCGAAGCCGCCACTTCGTCTTATACCAACGCCTGAGCCCTACTACTAACCCTAATTGCCACCTCCCTCACAGCTGTCTATAGCACCCGTATTATTTTCTTTACGCTATTAGGACAACCTCGCTTTCCACCCCTTCTCAACACTAACGAAAATAACCCCTTATTAATCAAACCTATTAAACGCCTACTAATCGGAAGCATTTTCGCCGGCTTCATCCTAACTAACAACATTCCTCCCATAACAACCCCCCTAATAACAATACCCCTGCACCTAAAACTAACTGCCCTCATAATAACAACCCTAGGTTTTATTATCGCATTCGAAATCAACCTCAACACACAATATCTAAAACATACTTACGCCTCAAACCCCTCCAAATTCTCAACCCTACTAGGATACTTCCCCACAATCATACACCGTTTACTTCCTCACTTAAACCTATCAATAAGCCAAAAACTATCAACATACCTACTAGACCTAACCTGACTAGAAACTATCCTACCAAAAACCACAAGCCTTATCCAAATAAAAGCTTCTACATTAACCTCAAATCAACAAGGCCTTGTTAAACTCTACTTCCTATCCTTTCTCATCACTATCACCCTTAGCCTAATCCTATTTAATTACCCCGAGTAATCTCCATAATAACCACAACACCAACAAACAAGGATCAACCCGTTACAATCACCAGCCAAGTCCCATAACTATATAAAGCAGCAATACCCATAGCCTCCTCACTAAAAAACCCAGAATCTCCTGTATCATAAATAACTCAATCCCCTAACCCATCAAACTCAAACACAAACCCCACTTTCTCACCCTCTAAAACGTACAACACCACCAAAAATTCTACCACCAGTCCTAAAAGAAACGCTCCTAACACAACTTTATTAGAAACTCAAACTTCAGGATATTGCTCGGTAGCCATAGCAGTTGTATAACCAAACACAACTAACATTCCCCCTAAATAAATCAAAAACACCATCAAACCTAAAAAAGACCCACCAAAACTTAAAACAATACCACATCCAACACCACCACCCACAATTAACCCTAGACCCCCATAGACAGGCGAAGGCTTTGAAGCCACCCCCACGAAGCTAACTACAAAAACAATACTTATAATAAAAACAATGTATATTATCATTATTCTTACATGGACTCTAACCATGACCAATGACATGAAAAATCATCGTTGTTATTCAACTATAAGAACACTAATGACCAACATTCGAAAAACACACCCACTAATAAAAATTATCAATAATGCATTCATTGACCTCCCAACTCCATCAAACATCTCCTCATGATGAAATTTCGGTTCCCTACTCGGTCTCTGCCTAATTATACAAATCCTCACAGGCCTATTTCTAGCAATACACTACACACCAGACACAACAACAGCCTTCTCATCCGTCGCACATATTTGCCGAGACGTTAATTATGGCTGAATTATCCGATACCTACATGCAAACGGAGCCTCTATATTCTTTATCTGCCTCTACGCACACATCGGACGCGGCTTATATTATGGTTCCTACATCTTCCAAGAAACATGAAATATTGGGGTAGTCCTACTCTTTACAGTTATAGCTACTGCATTCGTAGGCTATGTCCTACCCTGAGGACAAATATCATTTTGAGGCGCAACAGTCATCACTAACCTTCTATCCGCCATCCCCTACATCGGTACTACCCTAGTAGAGTGAATCTGAGGTGGTTTTTCCGTAGACAAAGCTACTCTAACACGCTTCTTCGCCTTTCACTTCATCCTCCCATTCATTATTCTAGCCCTAGCAATCGTCCACCTACTGTTTCTTCATGAAACAGGATCCAACAACCCAACAGGAATCCCATCGGATATAGACAAAATCCCATTCCACCCTTACTACACAATCAAAGATGCCTTAGGAGCCCTACTATTAATTCTAGTCCTACTTATACTAACCCTATTCGCACCCGACCTACTAGGAGACCCCGATAATTATACCCCAGCAAACCCACTCAGCACACCAGCACACATCAAACCAGAATGATATTTCTTATTTGCATACGCAATCCTACGTTCAATTCCCAACAAACTAGGAGGTGTTTTAGCTCTACTACTCTCAATCCTTGTCCTACTATTCATCCCTCTACTCCACACATCCAAACAACGAAGCATGATATTTCGACCCTTCAGTCAATTCCTCTTCTGACTACTAGTCGCAGACTTCCTAACTCTAACATGGATCGGAGGCCAACCTGTAGAACACCCCTACATAATTATCGGCCAACTAGCATCCATCTTATACTTCCTCCTAATTCTAGTACTAATACCACTAACTAGCCTCATCGAAAATAAACTACTGAAATGAAGAGTCTTTGTAGTATAACAAAATACCCCGACCTTGTAAATCGGAAATGGAGAAAGTCACAACTCCCTAAGACTCAAGGAAGAAACATTATGTTTCACCATCAACACCCAAAGCTGAAATTCTATATTAAACTATTCCCTGAAAACCTTTATTGTAGAATAACCACAACCCCACAGTACTATGTCAGTATTAAAAAAAAATAGTTTAGAGTACATTTACTGTACTAACCACATAAGTACACTTGCCCGTACATTAATGTATAGCGTCTCTTCAGGAGTGTATGTACGTATATACTATGTATAACTGTGCATTCATTTATTTTCACTACGGGAAGTTAAAGCTCGTAATTAACTTTTTTAATTTTACATAAGTACATGATTTGCATGATTTTACATGTGCCCGTTCCATTAGATCACGAGCTTAATCACCATGCCGCGTGAAACCAGCAACCCGCTCGGCAGGGATCCCTCTTCTCGCACCGGGCCCATCCATCGTGGGGGTAGCTAATATTGCCTTTTATAAGACATCTGGTTCTTACTTCAGGGCCATGTAACTTAAAATCGCCCACTCGTTCCCCTTAAATAAGACATCTCGATGGGTTAATTACTAATCAGCCCATGCTCACACATAACTGAGATTCCATGCATTTGGTTCTTCTTTTTTTGGGGGGTCTGCACCGACTCAGCTATGGCCTTGGGAAGGCCCCGTCACAGTCAAGCAAATTGTAGCTGGACCCGTGTGTATTTTTGATTGGACTAGCACAACCAACATGTGCAGTTAAATTAATGGTCACAGGACATAGTACTCCACGACTGCCCCCGGGGGCAAAAAGCTGTAGTACGTAGGGGGCCAAACCCCCCTTACCCCCTACAAAACTAACCTTCTGCTTAGATATTCACCACCCCCCTTGACATCTTGCCCCCTAGATTTAAAGGCCAAATTTTTCATAAATCAATACTAAATCTCACACAAGCCCCATAATGAAATTATACGAATACTTCCCCTACCCCACGA